ACCGTACAGACCTGTTACATGAAATGCACCAAAACCAAAGCAAGCCACCCCGGAGAGAAATAAATGAATTCCAAAGATCTTGGGCAAATCCAAAGAGGGTTTTCCTGTACGTTCATCAGAAAATATTTCTAGATCCCAATAGACCCAATGCCAGATAGCTGCCAAAAAGCATAAGCCAGAAAACACAATATGCGCCCCAGCTACACCTTCGTAACTCCAAATCCCCGGATTCGTTACAGTTCCTCCTGTGATACTCCAACCCCCCCATGAATTGGTTATTCCTAAACGAGTCATGAAGGGTATAACGAACATACCCTGTCTCCACATTGGATCAAGAATAGGGTCAGAAGGATCAAAAACTGCTAATTCATACAGAGCCATCGAGCCCGCCCAACCAGCAACCAGAGCTGTATGCATTATATGAACGGAAAGCAACCGGCCGGGATCATTCAATACAACGGTATGAACACGATACCAAGGCAAACCCATGGAAAATACCCCTTTATCGAAGAAAAATAGACACTACGTAACTTTATTGCATTGGAAAAAATTATACTATGATTATCCTATAGACTTCCCCTGTTCAGGGGATTTTTTCCTAACAAGGGTTAGGTTAATATTGATTCTATATTCTATTCGTAATAATGGAAGAATTCTGTTCGTAAGAACAAAGAGAAACAGATTTATTCTATATTCGATAAGTACCAATATGCAATGGTGGATTGATACCATTTTCTATGAGAAAATTTGTCCATCCTTCATTTATCATTAGAAGGATCTATTCGTAAAAAATTTCCTTTATTTATTTTGTCTTTCTTTCTAAATTTTTCTAATCTATGGATAAAATAAATATGATAAAGCCAATATTATAAAGACAAGAAAAATAAAGACAATAAAACCATATTGTTACGTTTCCACATCAAAGTGAAATATAGTATTTAGTTCTTTTTTCTTTCAATCCATGCCTATTGGTGTTCCAAAAGTACCTTTCCGAAGTCCTGGAGAGGAAGATGCATCTTGGGTTGACGTATAGTGCGACTTGTCAGATATCTTGGGTCATATGGGATTTCCCCATTCTCTCCCCCGACCGAGATATCCTCTGTTTCGCCCAAGAAAGAGAAATTGAATTATCGAAAAATTGGAGCGTGAAATGCAATTAAATGCATTATTTGGGGGAATTCATAGAATTATATCAATTAGAATAATTTATGGTTGGCTTTGGCTGGACGAAAAAAATGAAGTATCCAGGCTCCGTTTAAAAAAAAACCCAATTGGTAATATATCTATGATTACTATGTGTATCATAAATGATTATTTGTAAAGTCATAACAAAAAGAAATGGTGATGGGAAGATTTGTCCTATATGTGCAAATCAAAATCGGGCGAATCTTTACCCGGAGTAGAGCATAAACCTAAAAAGATGAAAGAGACCCATTCAGGAACAAGAAAATACCATCGTAATTGGGATTGAATTTCGATGAAAGAATACATCAATGAGAAGTTAATTCGATAAGTTTATTTACCCTTTTTTTATATTATCAAAGAAGAAATCAAAATTCATCTTTATTGAAAAATCGAAGAAAAAGCCCTTTCATTAAAAAATTAGAAAAACCCGAAAAAGAAAGAGGACTGGAATCTATACATTGATTCTTTTCTTCGCAATTTTTTTGAACCGTATGCATCAAAAGGTGCATGTACGGTTCCTAAGGAATACAATTTTACCCTACTCAACCGACTTTATCGAGAAAGATTACTTTTTTTAGGCCAAGAGGTTGATAGCGAGATCTCGAATCAACTTATTGGTCTTATGGTATATCTCAGTATCGAGGATGAGACTAAAGATCTGTATTTGTTTATAAACTCCCCTGGTGGATGGATAATACCCGGAATAGCCATTTATGATACTATGCAATTTGTACGACCAGAGGTCCATACAATATGCATGGGATTGGCCGCGTCAATGGGATCTTTTATTCTGGTTGGAGGAGAAATTACCAAACGTCTAGCATTCCCTCACGCTTGGCGCCAATGAAGTTTTTTTATTTGAGAGAAAAAAGAAAACTATGCCTTCGCCATATGAATATTAAGTAATAATAGCATGGCACTTCGAATTCGATATGAAAAATTTTGTATTTTTTTTTCAAAAGATTTGATTATGTATCGAGAGAGTAGTATGAGATAAAAGATATTTCCGACTTTCTCTTATCTATCGGAAGTCCAATTCAGCGTCACAAACTTGTTTGTTTTTACACTAACGGGCTCTTAACAATATTTAAGTTATAAAAAAAAAGAGTGCGAAAAAACCAAATTTTTTTGATTGGCTCAAAAAGAAACTTTGGGATTGCTGAATCAAAGACAAAAAAAATCCATTTTAAAATAGAAAGCAACGGAGCCATCATAGTATTTTTGAACTCCTCCGAAAAAAAAAAGAAGGGTGGCATTTTGATCATTTACCCATCTGGGGCTAATAGATTCTATTTTTTATCTTTCTTGAATGGAAAAGTTAGGGGTCAATTTGATTATAGAGCCGTATGCAATGCATAAAAGATAATGCCCGTACGGTTGTTCAATTCTATCCTTTTTCCTATTATTCTTTATCTTTCTTTTCTGTTTCTTTCATCACACCAGATAGAGAAACCTTCTATTATCAGGGTAATGATGCATCAACCTGCTAGTTCTTTTTATGAGGCACAAACGGGAGAATTTATCCTGGAAGCGGAAGAACTGCTGAAACTACGCGAAACCATCACAAGGGTTTATGTACAAAGGACGCGTAAACCTTTATGGGTTGTATCTGAAGACATGGAAAGAGACGTTTTTATGTCAGCAACAGAAGCCCAAACTTATGGAATTGTTGATCTTGTAGCAGTTGAATGAAAAAGTGGATTTTGTGCAAATCTGTGATTTGATATTTTATCTCCGAGTTTACTATATAAATAAATAAAAAATCCGGTTAGGATCAATCTAAACCAGCCCATTATATATATGACTCAACATGCCAACTATTAAACAACTTATTAGAAATACAAGACAGCCCATTCGAAATGTCACGAAATCCCCCGCTCTTCGGGGATGTCCTCAGCGTCGAGGAACATGTACTAGGGTGTATGTGCGACTCGTTTAGATCATGAGCTGACAGGAAAAAGCAAGAAAACTGCTTCCAGTATGACTGATCAGTACTAATGAATAGGATAGAATGGAAGAAGGAACTCCATTCACTATCTAAAAATAAGCAAATCTATCCTTCTATTGTGTATAAAGTTTATGGTTTCCGTTGGTGCAAATTCAATCACCTGAATTTAAGATGAGAAACAATTCTCCATTGGTAGCAACTGATTATCCATTAAGCGGAAAAATCTTATTAAAATTAAAAAAAAAAAAAGAAGTTCTCGCTCAGTCAAGAACGGACTACGAGGGTCAGCTACCCAGCTAACTTTCCTAATTAAATACCGTTACTGTATAGGCGGGTCTCATTGTGAAAGACCTGTTACTGGATAATTCATAGGTAGAGCCAAAGAGTGTGGTGTGAACTATACAAGTTACCAATAACATTGATGAAATATTAAATGAAGTAAGGGCTCCGGTGTATAGAGAAGACCTCACCGTTTAAGAAGTAACCATAGAAACGAGGAAACCCACAATTTCTTTCATATTTCCCAGTAAAATACCCCAAAAAAGAAAAAATCGTGGTCGGGAAGGTTATAGTAGCCAAAGCCATTGGAATTTGTATTTTATACATTGGAAAAATCCGTTTGGTTATTAGTTATTAATAGGCCAGGACGGGAAAAATACTAACTGAAAGAAAAAAATCAATTAGTTATTTGTCAAAATTTTATTTATTCAATGACTAGAGTTAAACGCGGATATATAGCCCGGAAACGTAGAACAAAAATTCGTTTATTTGCATCAAGTTTTCGAGGATCTCACTCAAGACTTACTCGAACTATTACTCAACAGAAAATAAGAGCTTTGGTTTCGGCTCATCGGGATAGAGATAAGCAAAAGAGAAATTTTCGTCGTTTGTGGATCACTCGAATAAACGCAGTAATTCGAGAAAAGGGAGTATCTTATAGTTATAGTAAATTAATACATGATCTATATAAGAGGCAGTTGCTTCTTAATCGTAAAATACTGGCCCAAATAGCTATATCAAATAGGAATTGTCTTTATATGATTTCCAACGAAATCAGAGAAAAAGTAGATTGGAAAGAATACACCGAAATAATTTAAATGGGGTTCCCCGGAGAATGAACTCCGGGAGGGTGGAGTTGAAGTCAAAATTACTATGAGAAATGCGCTAAAGTAGTCAAAATGAATGAACACGTTCAATAAAAAAATCTTTTTTTTTCCGATTCGTTTTTTTTTTACGACACAATAATCTGGATTCTAAGATTTGTCAAATAAAACACCAATCCATGTTTGAGTTCAAATTGGAATTCTGATTGAAGTGAACAAAAAATAAGCCTATTTATTTCTGGTTCTAAGACCAGTAGTTCTAGTGGTCGACTCGATTCTTTCAAATTGTTTCTCATTATTGAGAAAAGGTAACAAAGATAAAATACGAGCTTGTTTTATAGCAATAGTAATTAATCGTTGTTGTTTCAAGGTCAATCTATTTACTCGTCTAGATAATATTTTTCCCTGTTCACTAATAAATCGACTAATTAAACTCATGTTTCTATAATCAATTCGATCCCCCGATTGAATCGGGGGCAAACGCCTACGAAAAGATCGCTTGGATTTAAGAAAAGGTCGCTTGGATTTATCCATGGTTTGTTTGTTTAGTTTATTTCTTATCCCGAAATATTTCTTAATTGTAATTTTAACTCCAAATAGGATTCTTTTTATTTAAATGCAATATCTTCTATTTATATTTCAATGTGTTCTATATAATGTCATTTTTCTCCTTTCAAGGATAAGACATACTCGGTTCAATCTATTTCTTTATTTCCCCATGAATCATATGTTTGTAACAATAGGGACAGAATTTTCTCAATTCTAATCGATTGGGCGTATTGTGCCGGTTCTTTTGAGTAATATATCTGGAAATACCCGTTGATACCTTCTTAACACCGTTTTGTATACAACTGGTACATTCCAAAATTACCGTTACCCGCGCATCTTTTCTCTTGGCCATGAACCTCCTTTGGATTTTTGATTTACTCAACTCTTCTATTTTGATTCGAAATGAAGAAAAAGAAAGGAAGGAAAAAATAAAAGTTATTAACTTGAAATCCAACTCTAAAAGATCAAAATCAATTAAATCAAAGCAAAGCCATAAAAGCCATAGTAAATAATAAGCAAGACAATGAGAATGAGTTCGAAATTCTATTTAACTCCGAAGGGCAGTTAAAGATCTTGTATTCTTGCCCTAGACCCCGATTTTCCTACTCTACCCCCACGTCTCTATTTTTAATTCGAATTTGAACCTGAGTCTCGCAGACGTTGAATCCATTTTTATTCTTTCTCTTTCGTCCCTTATTCTAAATTCTAAAAATTAGAAAAAAAAAAGGGAAAAAAGAGAAAAGAGGGAGGGGGGATTAGTCACAGATATTTGATTCTATTTCTAATCTTCTTCATTCCTTCCGGTGTCAATAGCTAGAATGAAAAAAAGGGGAATGTCAACGCATCGGGGAAAAAACGATTAATCTCTATCAATATACCTGCTAAAGCCCCGAACCATAACGTACTTAGTACTGGGGCCACGGAGAGATATGTTTTTAGATCTCGCATTGAAAAACCTCCTTTTTTATTGTAATACATAAAGATAATGCATATATGATTAGATGCATATGTAGTTAAGGGCCGTTTAGAGTTGTACACGGAATCCCTAATTCCAATTGAAATGTACAACGATCCATAAGATTTCCTTTTCTTATTATTATATGTAAAAATATGTTAAATGAGGCCAAAAAGACGAAATGGACAGAAAAGCTGTGTGTCTCAATGCAGGAAATAGGGATGTGGAAAACAAGAAAGGAATTCTCTACAATTATACTGTAGAACAATTTGAAGGGATGTGGCGCAGCTTGGTAGCGCGTTTGTTTTGGGTACAAAATGTCACGGGTTCAAATCCTGTCATCCCTACCTATTACTGCCCCGTTGAGCAGTAACGAGGAATCAGCTGAGATCGATTCAAATTGCGTTGCGCGGAAGTTCATTTTTATGAAACTATAGAATATATAGATATAAAATGAAAATGGATTAGTTTAAAAAAAATCTTTTCTTTACATCCTTTTCTATTCTGATAAGAAAGCGCTCTTAGTTCAGTTCGGTAGAACGTGGGTCTCCAAAACCCGATGTCGTAGGTTCAAATCCTACAGAGCGTGATTTTTTCTTCATGAATTCAATTAGACTGAAATGGATTCAGTCGCTTGCACAACAATTAGAATTTGACCTCCTGTGGATTAAAGAAAGGAGGAGGCCAATCAAAAAAAGAAATGTGAATTAATCAAAGGTCCAACTGATCGCCACGCCTGTATTGTAAATATGCAGTTACGAATAATCCAGCCAAAGTAATAGGAATTAGACCTAACACGATTCCAAATAGAAAAACTTCAATCATTTCAATTTTTTGAAAAGGAGAAAAAAAGCGGTAATATCTATACCTAAATATTAATCCGAATTGATGTGAATCTCAATGACCAAGAATTGACAATTGACATGGTAAATAACTCTAGAATATACAGAATCTCACAGAAGCATTTCCTTTCTGAATTGTTTCTTTCAAATAGAAATTTTAAATAAGTCGTATCTTGCTCAGACCAATAAATAAAGCTGAAGTTATAGTTAAAGCCACTAGTAGAAAACCGAAATAACTGGTTATAGTAAGCATGAAAGGGCTAAATGAAATATGGTATTTTTATACATATGTTTCTAAAGTATTTACCTAAGTTTCCATTTTTCTAACATAGGAAGATATACAAAAATACCAATTGAAATAATAAGTCCAATTGAAAGTTTTGGATTCATCTATCATTATAGACGGCACGAAAAAAGAGAAAGTAACAGGCATATAAAATGAAACCGATTCATCATTTCTAAGATCTAGCCATCTCGCGATTCCTATCAACCAAGTCGTCGAGAATAAACGAACTGGATCGTGTAACTTCATTTAAAAACGAAACTCTTTTTGAATTATTATTTTGAATTCCATTTTTATGGAATACTATGTTTCCTCGTTCGATATTTTAAAATAAAGCCTCTTCCTTGTAGCTAGATCCAAATTTGGATTGAGATCCAATCCAACAATTCATTACAACTATTGATTCCAATTATTTTATTCTTTTTTCACTTTCTTTCATCGAATCATATTTGTTACTGGACAATTAACAAATTCCTTAAAATAAAAAGGGGGGATTCTAACAAAAACTGCCTCTACAACCATGAAAAAGAAATTTATAGATCTCCCATCCACTTAAAATTGAATTGTGGAAATATGATAATCTCTTTCATTGTAAGAATTTTATATTAAATACAGCATCATTTTACATCAACAGA